AAGTGGTGACGAAACGTATAACTTGTACAAATCTTTCCATTTTCCAAGTCGATACGATCCCTTCGTTCGTAGGCCTGTTTACTCGATCGCAGACATGTTTGGCACACCTCTAACAGAGGGACAAATAGTCAATTTTGAAAGAACTTTTTCTCAACATATGAATCTATCTGATTCAGAAGCGAAGAACTTGCATCAGTATCTCAATTCAAACATGGGTTTGATTCACACCCCATGTTCTGAAAACGATTTACTACGCGAAAAGAGGAAAAAACGGCGTCTTTGTCTAAAGAGTCTAAAGAAATGCGTTGATAAAGAGGAGATGTATAGAAACTTTCAACGAGATATGTATAGAACCTTTCAACGAGATAATAGTGCTTTTTGGGCTTCGGCTTGGAATTTATTCGAAACCTGTATTCCATGGTTCCTTACTTTGCTAGGGTACAACTATCTAAATTTGATATTTAGATATATTTTAATTCCGATACTAAAGATCTGTAGCAATTTCTCAATTTTTCATGAGATTATGCATGAATTATCATGGCGAATTCTTCAGACCAAATGGTTTCAAAAATGGTTTCTTCCACTCTGGAATCTGATAAGTGAGATTTCGATCAAATGTTATCATGATCTTGTTCTGTCCCAAGCAATGATTGATCGAAATACTGAGTCACCATTGATATTGATGTCGACACATCTGAGATCGCCAAATGTTAGCGATCTCCCCTATTTAATCTTTTTTGTTCTTCTTGTTGTTGGATATCTCGTTCCTACACATATTCTCTTTGTTTCCCGGGTCTCTAGTGAGTTACAGACCGAGTTGGAAAAGGTCAAATCTTTGATGATTCCATCATCTATGATTGAGTTACGAAAACTTCTGGATAGGTATCCTACACCTGCACCGAATTCTTTCTGGTTAAAGAATCTCATCCATATCATCGATCTCATACCAAATCCCATCAATCGAATCACTTTTTCGAGAAATACGAGACATCTCCGTCATACAAGTAAAGAGGTCTATTCATTGATAAGAAAAAGAAAAAACGTGAATGGGGATTGGATTGATGATAAAATCGAATCTTGGGTCGCGAACAGTGATTTGTTTGATAATGAAGAAGGCGAATTCTTGGTTCAGTTCTCCGCCTTAACGACAGAAAAAAGGATTGATCACATTCTATTGAGTCTGACTCATAGTGATCATTTATCAAAGAATGACTCTGGTTATCAAATGATTGAACAACCGGGAGCAGTTTACTTACGATACTTATTTGACATTCATAAAAAGTATCTATTGAATTATGAGTTCAATACATCCTTGTTAGCAGAAAGACGGGTATTCCTTGCTCATTATCAGACAATCACTTATTCACAAACTTCGTGTGGGACTAATTTCCCATCTCATGGAAAACCCTTTTCGCTTCGCTTAGCCTTATTCCCCTCTAGGGGGATTTTAGTGATAGGTTCTATAGGAACTGGACGATCCTATTTGGTCAAATCCCTGGCGACAAACTCCTATGTTCCTTTCATTACGGTATTTCTGAACCAGTTCCTGGATAACAAGCCTAAAGGTTTTCTTATTGATGAGAATGATATTGATGAGAATGATATTTATGATAGTGATCTTGATGATAGTGATTTTGATGCTAGTGGTAGTGATGATAGTGACGATATTGATGTTAGTGATATTGATGATGATAGTGATTTTGATGCTAGTGGTAGTGATGATAGTGATATTGATACGGAGCTGGAACTGCTAACTATGGATATGATGGATATGATGGATATGATGCAGGAAATAGACCGATTTTATATCACCCTTCAATTCGAATTGGCAAAAGCAATGTCTCCTTGCATAATATGGATTCCAAACATTCATGATCTGGATGTGAACGAGTCGAATTACTTATCCCTCGGTCTATTAGTGAACCATCTCTCTGAAAGATGTTCCACTAGAAATATTCTTGTTATTGCTTCGACTCATATTCCCCAAAAAGTGGATCCCGCTCTAATAGCTCCGAATAAATTAAATGCGTGCATTAAGATACGAAGGCTTCTTATTCCACAACAACGAAAGCACTTTTTCACTCTTTCATATACTAGGGGATTTCACTTGGAAAAGAAAATGTTCCATACTAACGGATTCGGGTCCATAACCATGGGTTCCAATGCAAGAGATCTTGTAGCACTTACCAATGAGGCCCTATCAATTAGTATTACACAGAAGAAATCAATTATAGACACTAATACAATTAGATCCGCTCTTCATAGACAAACTTGGGATTTGCGATCCCAGGTAAGATCGGTTCAGGATCATGGGATCCTTTTCTATCAGATAGGAAGGGCTGTAGCACAAAATGTACTTCTAAGTAATTGCCCCATAGATCCTATATCTATCTATATGAAGAAGAAATCATGTAACGAAGGGGATTCTTATTTGTACAAATGGTACTTAGAACTTGGAACGAGCATGAAGAAATTAACGATACTTCTTTATCTTTTGAGT